ATCCAGTCTATTCTTGAAATGAACAACTCACACACACTCCCTTTCCAAAAAAGATCAATACACCGAAAACTACACTTAGATTTATTGGATTTGTTGCTAAAATATCGGTATTAAATCCGAAACTCCCGGCGGATGGCCAGTGACCCAAGTAAACGAAAGAATCGGTTAAATTTTTCATATAATCTCCTCTTCTAGCTAAACTATAAAAAAAAGAACTCTGTCCTTTTTTTTTATTCTTTTTATTGAAAATAAAAAGAAATTTGAATTTAATAATGTAATTTACCTATTTGGATATTTGTAAACAGAATCAAAAACCTATTCTATTTACAAATGTATTTTCCAAAATTTTTAATTTTCAATAATAATAATGAGACTTATTAGAATTAAGCTAGAATTTGAGACCAAGTTTTATGTCAAGTTCAAAAAACCTAAACCTCCTTTTTTCGCAACACTCCTTAAAAAAAAGTTTCTATTAAACTAAAAGAATAAGGGGAAGGAAGAAAGCGAATCGATGTGCTAATTCCCCATCCTCAATTTAGTCCTTCCCAAGGATTGTTGTCTCAATGAATAATTGTAGGAGTTAAATCTTGATAGAATTAAAAAAACTACGAAAAAAATCCAGAATTTTGTGATTTCTGGGATTAAACAAAAGGATTCGCAAATAAAAGCGCTAATGCTACAACCAGGCCATAAATTGTTAAAGCTTCCATAAAAGCCAAACTAAGCAATAAAGTACCTCGTATTTTTCCTTCTGCCTCAGGTTGTCTCGCGATACCTTCGACAGCTTGACCCGCAGCTGTACCTTGACCAACTCCAGGTCCAATAGAAGCAAGCCCAACAGCCAACCCAGCAGCAATAACCGAAGCAGCAGAAACCAGTGGATTCATGATAAGTTCCTCACACCAAAATAAAGAAATAGTTAATGATACAATCATCCAATGACTTAGGACGTAATTCTAATTAAGTAATCGCTAAGATTCATCCAGCCAAAATAACCAAAAACTTAAATTGAAATAATATAATAAAATTATTGAATCATAAGAATTACTTTGATAGTAGTTCCTATCCACGGGATTTTTTAAAATCCATAATATATATATACGACTTTTTTATGCCATTTATTTTTTGTGAACCATTCTTTGAATTCTTCGTTCTTTTTTTTATCATTTTTTCAGCCAATTCACAGATAAAAAGGAAGAACTTCTAATCGAATCCCTATCTAAATAGAAATTCACAAAAGTAGTAGAGCAGATTCAGATTATATAGATCTTTAACTCATATATACCTAGGCAATATCAAATATCACATATACAAGTGTTTCTTACATAACGTAAACCAACTATCTATAATTAATTGGGCTAACCTAAAAAAGAATATTTGAAAAAAAATTGTTAATGATGGCCTTCCATAGATTCACCTATATACGCCGCAGCTAAAGTGGCAAAAATGAGAGCTTGAATCCCGCTTGTAAATAATCCAAGGAACATGACAGGTATAGGAACCACTAAAGGTACTAAAGAAACAAGAACAACAACGACTAATTCATCGGCTAATATATTTCCGAAAAGTCGAAAACTAAGTGATAGGGGTTTTGTAAAATCTTCTAAGATGTTAATGGGTAAAAGAATTGGAGTTGGTTGAATGTATTTACTGAAATACCCTAATCCTTTTTTGCTAAGCCCCGCATAAAAATAGGCTACTGATGTGAGTAAAGCTAAAGCAACCGTCGTATTTATATCATTCGTTGGTGCTGCTAACTCCCCTTGAGGTAACTGGATAATTTTCCACGGTAAAAGGGCTCCTGACCAGTTAGAAACAAAAATAAATAAAAACAGGGTTCCAATAAAGGGAACCCATGGACCATATTCTTCTCCAATCTGGGTTTTACTCACGTCTCGAATGAATTCAAGGACAAATTCAAAGAAATTTTGGCCGTCAGTTGGAATGGTTTGTGGATTGCGAATCGCTAGAACTGCGGAACCTAATAAGATAGCAATTACAACCCAAGAAGTAATAAGGACTTGGGCATGGACCTGGAACCCCCCTATTTGCCAATAGAAATGTTGGCCTACTTCTACACCAGATATCTCATATAACCCTTCTTTTATTAGTGTGTTGATGGAACATGATAAAACATTCATATTGCCCTCTGACAGAAATAAGAACTTTAAATTATTTTGATTCAAGATCCCCCCACTTTTTTTTACTTATTTAATTTAATTTTATATTTAAGTTTTGGATACCAACTAAACTAATCACACAATATCCCCAGTTTTTTCTCTCTTTTTCTTTTGTACAATTCAGGAGTAGTAACCGATTTTTTAAATCGAAATACAGGGAGCCCCTCCCTCAAAAAAAATTGATTTATTTATCTTATTATTAATCAAGAATTTTGTATATAGCTAGAACGACCCTCACAAATTGCGAATACTAATTTGTTAAGAATGAATCGAATTGAAGCTATAGCGTCATCATTTGCTGGAATAGAAATATCCGCGAG